GCTAGCGTAGCTTAACTAAAGCATAACACTGAAGATGTTAATATGGGCCCTAGAAAGCCCCGTGAGCACAAAGGCTTGGTCCTGACTTTATTATCAACTTTAGCTAGATTTACACATGCAAGTATCCGCACCCCTGTGAGAATGCCCTACAGTTCCCCGCCCCGGGAACAAGGAGCTGGTATCAGGCACACCCCATTGAGCCCACGACGCCTTGCTTAGCCACACCCTCAAGGGAACTCAGCAGTGATAAACATTAAGCCATAAGTGAAAACTTGACTTAGTCAAGGCTAAGAGGGCCGGTAAAACTCGTGCCAGCCACCGCGGTTATACGAGAGGCCCAAGTTGATGACCACCGGCGTAAAGCGTGGTTAAGTTAAAACTCACACTAAAGTCAAACATCTTCAAGACTGTTATACGTACCCGAAGACAGGAAGTTCAACCACGAAAGTGACTTTATATGATCTGACCCCACGAAAGCTAAGGAACAAACTGGGATTAGATACCCCACTATGCCTAGCCCTAAACATTGATAGTACTACACACCCACTATCCGCCCGGGAACTACGAGCAATAGCTTAAAACCCAAAGGACTTGGCGGTGCTTTAGATCCACCTAGAGGAGCCTGTTCTAGAACCGATACCCCCCGTTCAACCTCACCCTTCCTTGTTTATCCCGCCTATATACCGCCGTCGTCAGCTTACCCTCTGAGGGTCTAATAGTAAGCAAAACTGGCACAGCCTAAAACGTCAGGTCGAGGTGTAGCGTATGGAGGGGGAAGAAATGGGCTACATTCGCTACAACAGCGAACACGAAAGATGTGCTGAAACATCCATCTGAAGGAGGATTTAGCAGTAAGCAGGAAATAGAGCGTCCCGCTGAAACTGGCCCTGAAGCGCGCACACACCGCCCGTCACTCTCCCCAAAACCGCCCACTCAGTTAATTAAAACCTAATAATCAAAAGGGGAGGCAAGTCGTAACATGGTAAGTGTACCGGAAGGTGCACTTGGAAAAATCAGAGCGTGGCTAAAATAGAAAAGCATCTCCCTTACACTGAGAAGTTACCCGTGCAAGTCGGGTCGCCCTGACGCCTAACAGCTAGCCCACCCAAGCAATTTCAACAAACCCCTATTAATAACCCCTAAGTACCCCAGTATTTAAATTAAACAAACCATTTTCCCCCCTTAGTACAGGCGATAGAAAGGGGCCTACGGCGCGATAGAGAAAGTACCGCAAGGGAATGCTGAAAAAGAAGTGAAATAACCCAGTAAAGCCTAGAAAAGCAGAGATTCAACCTCGTACCTTTTGCATCATGATTTAGCAAGTGTACCCCAAGCAAAGAGAACTTTAGTTTGGCGTCCCGAAACTACGTGAGCTACTCCAAGACAGCCTATTAATAGGGCACACCCGTCTCTGTGGCAAAAGAGTGGGGAGAGCTTTGAGTAGAGGTGACAAACCTACCGAACCTAGTTATAGCTGGTTGTCCAAGAAATGAATAGAAGTTCAGCCTCTTGGCTTCTCTTTTCACCCTAGTTTAACCTCTATCGATGCATTAAAGAAACCAAGGGAGTTAGTCAAAGGGGGTACAGCCCCTTTGAATCAAGACACAACTTTACCAGGAGGGTAAAGATCATAATAATTAAAGCTAAGTATTCCGGTGGGCCTAAAAGCAGCCATCCTCTTAGAAAGCGTTAAAGCTCGGACATATTACGAAACCCTTCTTATTCTGATCCCTAAATCTTACCCCCCTAACAGTACTGGACCGTCCCATGCCCCCATGGGAGTGACTATGCTAATATGAGTAATAAGAGAGCCAAAGACTCTCTCCCCGCACACGTGTACGTCGGTAACGGACAATCCGCCGACCCTTAACGGCCCCAAACAAAGAGGGCAATGGATAGTAAACCAAACAACTAGAAAAATATCCAAAGATTAACCGTTAACCCCACACAGGTGTGCCCCCAGGGAAAGACTAAAAGAAAGAGAAGGAACTCGGCAAACACATTAAGCCTCGCCTGTTTACCAAAAACATCGCCTCTTGCAAAACTCAAAAATAAGAGGTCCCGCCTGCCCTGTGACTATTTGTTCAACGGCCGCGGTATTTTGACCGTGCGAAGGTAGCGCAATCACTTGTCTTTTAAATGGAGACCCGTATGAATGGCATAACGAGGGCTTAGCTGTCTCCTCTTTCAGGTCAATGAAATTGATCTTCCCGTGCAGAAGCGGGGATACAAACATAAGACGAGAAGACCCTATGGAGCTTTAGACACCAAGGCAGCCCACGTTAAGCACCCCGAATAAAGGACTAAACCAAGTGAGCCCTGCCCTAATGTCTTTGGTTGGGGCGACCGCGGGGAATTAAAGAACCCCCACGTGGAATGGGAGCACCCCTCCTACAACTAAGAGCTACAGCTCTAGTAACCAGAAATTCTGACCAACAAGATCCGGCAATGCCGATCAACGGACCGAGTTACCCTAGGGATAACAGCGCAATCCTCTTTTAGAGCCCATATCGACAAGGGGGTTTACGACCTCGATGTTGGATCAGGACATCCTAATGGTGCAGCCGCTATTAAGGGTTCGTTTGTTCAACGATTAAAGTCCTACGTGATCTGAGTTCAGACCGGAGTAATCCAGGTCAGTTTCTATCTATGCTATGCTCTTTTCTAGTACGAAAGGACCGAAAAGAAGAGGCCCATGCCTAAGGCACGCCTCCCCCCCACCTAGTGAAGTCAACTAAAATAGGCAAAAGGGCATGCCCCCCTGCCTAAGAAAAAGGCATGTTAAGGTGGCAGAGCCCGGTAATTGCAAAAGACCTAAGCCCTTTCTACAGAGGTTCAAGTCCTCTCCTTAACTATGATATCCACACTCATCACACACATTATTAATCCCCTCACCTCCATCGTGCCCATTCTCCTGGCCGTCGCCTTTCTGACCCTCCTAGAGCGGAAAGTGATCGGCTACATACAACTACGAAAGGGGCCAAATATCGTTGGGCCCTACGGGCTCCTACAACCCATTGCTGATGCTCTAAAACTTTTTACTAAAGAACCCATCCGCCCTTCAACCTCCTCCCCCGTTCTATTTCTTCTTGCACCCATATTGGCTCTTACCCTAGCCCTCGCTCTCTGAGCCCCACTGCCCGTCCCTTACCCTATCATCGACCTAAACCTCGGTATCCTATTCATCCTTGCCCTATCCAGCCTCGCAGTCTATTCAATCCTTGGCGCAGGTTGAGCATCCAATTCAAAATATGCCCTCGTGGGAGCCCTCCGGGCAGTAGCCCAAACTATTTCCTACGAAGTTAGTCTAGGCCTCATTCTACTCAGCGTTATTATCTTCACCGGGGGCTTTACACTACAAACATTCAACGTCGCCCAAGAGAGTGTTTGACTAATCATGCCCGCCTGACCCCTAGCCGCCATATGGTATATCTCCACCTTAGCCGAAACGAACCGGGCCCCCTTTGACCTCACAGAAGGAGAATCCGAATTAGTCTCCGGATTTAATGTAGAATACGCAGGAGGTCCGTTTGCCCTATTCTTCCTGGCAGAATACTCCAATATTTTACTAATAAACACCCTCTCTGCCACACTTTTCTTAGGTGCCTCTCATATCCCCTCTATCCCCGAACTTACCGCTATTAACCTCATGACCAAAGCAGCTCTCCTCTCCGTTCTCTTCCTCTGAGTCCGGGCCTCATACCCCCGATTTCGGTACGATCAGCTCATACATCTAGTTTGAAAAAACTTCCTGCCCCTCACCCTAGCCCTCATCATCTGACACCTGGCTCTGCCCATCGCCTTTGCTGGACTACCCCCGCAACTATAACCCCGGGGTTGTGCCTGAAGAAAAGGGCCACTTTGATAGAGTGACTTATGGAGGTTAGAGTCCTCCCAACTCCTTAGAAAGAAGGGGTTCGAACCCTACCTAAAGAGATCAAAACTCTTAGTGCTTCCACTACACCACTTCCTAGTAAGGTCAGCTAATTAAGCTCTTGGGCCCATACCCCAAACATGTTGGTTAAACTCCTTCCTTTACTAATGAACCCGCACATCTTAGCCACCCTTCTCTTTGGTTTAGGACTAGGAACCACCATCACATTCGCCAGCTCCCACTGACTACTCGCCTGAATGGGTCTCGAAATAAATACCCTCGCCATCATCCCCCTAATAGCGCAGCACCACCACCCCCGAGCAGTTGAGGCCACCACTAAATATTTCCTCACACAAGCCACAGGGGCCGCAATGCTTCTATTCGCAAGTACCACTAATGCCTGACTCACCGGGCAATGAGACATTCAACAAATGTCCCACCCCCTTCCTGTCACTCTTATTACCCTGGCCCTCGCTCTTAAGGTAGGACTTGCCCCCCTTCACTCCTGACTTCCCGAAGTTCTCCAGGGATTAGACCTCACCACTGGACTTATTCTTTCCACTTGACAAAAATTAGCCCCTTTTGCTCTTCTACTTCAGATCCAACCCACCAACTCAACCCTCCTTATTACATTAGGACTTGCATCCACCCTCGTCGGAGGATGAGGCGGCTTAAACCAGACACAACTGCGTAAAATCATAGCCTATTCCTCCATCGCCCACCTCGGATGAATAGTCTTAATTGTACAATTCTCCCCCTCTTTAACATTCCTCACCCTACTTACATATCTCATCATAACATTCTCAACCTTCCTTGTATTTAAACTTAACAGTTCAACCAATATCAATACTCTTGCTATGTCCTGAGCCAAAGCCCCAGCCCTAACATCATTAACCCCGCTAGTCCTTCTATCTTTAGGTGGACTACCCCCGCTTACAGGATTTATACCAAAATGACTTATTTTACAAGAACTTACCAAACAAGATCTAGCTACTACCGCCACACTGGCGGCACTAACCGCGCTTCTCAGCTTGTACTTCTATCTCCGCCTCTCCTACGCGATGGCCCTCACCATGTCCCCCAATAACACAGCCGGAGTCACCCCTTGGCATCTTCCTTCCTCACAGATCACAATACCCCTTGCTATCTCAACCACGGCCACATTACTTCTGCTCCCCCTCACCCCCGCTGCAGTCGCACTCCTAGCCCTCTAAGAGACTTAGGCTAACAAGACCAAGGGCCTTCAAAGCCCTAAGTGAGGGTGAAACTCCCCCAGTCCCTGATTAAGGCTTGCGGGGCACTAACCCACATATCCTGCATGCAAAACAGACACTTTAATTAAGCTAAAGCCTTTCTAGGTAGGTAGGCCTCGATCCTACAAAATCTTAGTTAACAGCTAAGTGCTCGAACCAGCGGGCATCCACCTATCTTCCCCTCGCCTGTCGAACGGGTAGAGGCGAGGGAAAGCCCCAGCAGGAGTTAGTCTGCCTCTTAAGATTTGCAATCTTATGTGTTCAACACCTTGGGGCTTGGTAAGAAGAGGATTCAAACCTCTGTTTATGGAGCTACAATCCACCACTTAAAACTCAGCCATCCTACCTGTGGCCATCACACGATGATTCTTCTCGACTAATCACAAAGACATTGGCACCCTTTATCTAGTATTTGGTGCTTGAGCCGGAATAGTGGGCACAGCCCTAAGCCTCCTAATTCGAGCAGAGCTGAGCCAACCCGGAGCCCTTTTAGGGGACGACCAAATTTATAATGTAATTGTTACGGCCCATGCTTTCGTAATAATTTTCTTTATAGTAATACCAATCATGATCGGAGGCTTTGGAAACTGACTCATCCCTCTGATGATCGGCGCCCCCGACATAGCATTTCCCCGAATAAATAACATGAGCTTCTGGCTCCTCCCTCCCTCCTTTCTACTGCTTCTCGCCTCATCAGGGGTAGAAGCAGGGGCCGGAACAGGGTGAACAGTTTATCCCCCTCTCGCTGGCAATCTAGCTCACGCGGGAGCCTCTGTTGACCTAACAATTTTCTCCCTCCATTTGGCAGGGATCTCCTCAATTCTTGGGGCAATTAATTTTATCACAACCATCATCAACATGAAACCTCCTGCCATCTCTCAGTACCAGACGCCTCTTTTCGTCTGATCCGTTCTTATCACGGCCGTTTTACTCCTTCTCTCCCTGCCAGTCCTTGCTGCCGGCATCACGATGCTTCTAACAGACCGCAATCTTAACACCACCTTCTTCGACCCAGCGGGTGGTGGAGACCCCATTCTCTACCAACACCTCTTTTGATTCTTCGGTCATCCTGAAGTATATATCCTCATTCTTCCCGGCTTTGGAATAGTATCTCACATTGTAGCCTACTATTCAGGTAAGAAAGAACCCTTCGGCTACATAGGCATGGTCTGAGCCATGATGGCCATCGGTCTCCTAGGCTTTATTGTCTGGGCCCACCACATGTTTACAGTCGGAATAGATGTAGACACCCGAGCATACTTCACATCTGCCACAATAATTATTGCCATCCCCACAGGGATCAAAGTTTTTAGCTGACTCGCCACTCTTCACGGAGGCTCTATCAAATGAGAAACTCCCCTTCTATGAGCCCTTGGGTTCATCTTCCTCTTTACAGTCGGAGGTCTAACAGGAATCGTCCTTGCCAATTCATCTCTGGATATTGTTCTACATGACACTTACTACGTAGTTGCCCATTTCCATTACGTCCTATCCATGGGGGCAGTATTTGCCATCGTCGCCGGCTTCGTTCACTGATTCCCTCTTTTCTCAGGGTACACTCTCCACAGCACCTGAACTAAAATTCACTTCGGAGTAATGTTCTTAGGTGTAAACCTCACCTTCTTCCCCCAACACTTCCTAGGCCTAGCTGGGATGCCCCGACGATACTCAGACTACCCAGATGCCTACACCCTCTGAAACACCGTCTCCTCAATCGGCTCCCTTATCTCCCTAGCAGCAGTAATTATGTTCCTGTTTATTATCTGAGAAGCATTCGCTGCTAAACGTGAAGTCTTAGCAGTAGAACTCACAACAACTAATGTAGAATGACTACATGGCTGCCCCCCTCCCTACCACACATTTGAAGAGCCTGCATTCGTTTTAACTCAATCAAACTAACGAGAAAGGGAGGAGTCGAACCCCCGTGAGCTAGTTTCAAGCCAGCTACATCACCACTCTGTCACTTTCTTTATAAAACACTAGTAAAATAGCACATTACACCGCCTTGTCAAGGCAGAATTGTGGGTTGAAACCCCGCGTGTCTTAGCCCTAATGGCCCATCCCTCCCAACTAGGATTTCAAGATGCAGCTTCACCTGTTATAGAAGAACTTCTTCATTTTCACGATCACTCCTTAATAATCGTCTTTCTAATCAGCACCGTAGTACTTTACATTATTGTGGCCATAGTCTCCACAAAATTAACCAACAAGTACATCTTAGACGCCCAAGAGATTGAGGTTATCTGAACCGTCCTCCCAGCAATCGTTCTTATCCTCATCGCTCTTCCTTCCCTGCGCATTCTCTACCTCATAGAAGAGATTAACAGCCCCCTTCTCACTATTAAAGCTGTAGGCCACCAATGATATTGAAGCTACGAATACACAGATTACGAAGACCTCGGATTTGATGCTTATATGATTCCCACACAAGACCTAAACCCCGGCCAATTCCGACTCTTAGAAGCCGACCATCGAATAGTAATTCCAATAGAATCCCCCATCCGAGTCCTAGTCTCCGCTGACGACGTTCTCCACTCATGAGCAGTCCCCGCTCTCGGAATCAAAATAGACGCAGTCCCAGGACGCCTGAATCAAACAGCCTTTATTGCATCTCGCCCTGGTATCTTCTACGGACAGTGCTCTGAAATTTGCGGAGCAAATCACAGCTTCATGCCCATTGTAGTCGAAGCAGTTCCCCTAGAACACTTTGAAAACTGATCCTCACGAATACTTGAAGACGCCTCGCTAAGAAGCTAAATAGGGAACAGCGTTAGCCTTTTAAGCTAAAGATTGGTGACTCCCAACCACCCTTAACGACATGCCTCAACTCAACCCCGCACCTTGATTTGCAATCCTAATTTTCTCATGACTAGTTCTTCTAGTCGTCATTCCTCCCAAAGTAGTGGCCCACATTTTCCAAAATGAGCCAACCCTTCAAGGCGCCGAGACACCCAAAACAGAATCCTGAACCTGACCATGACAGTAAGCCTCTTTGACCAATTTATAAGCCCCACACTCCTAGGAATCCCCTTAATCGCCCTTGCCATTCTCCTCCCCTGCATCCTCTACCCTTCCCCCTCAACCCGCTGAGTCAACAGCCGCTACCTCGCCCTCCAAGGATGAGCCATCAACCGCTTCAACAGTCAACTCCTTACCCCTGTAAACTTACCAGGCCACAAATGAGCCGCCCTCCTCACCTCACTAATAATTTTCCTAATTACCATCAATATGCTAGGCCTACTCCCGTATACTTTCACCCCCACAACACAACTCTCCTTAAATCTAGGTCTTGCAACCCCTCTATGACTAGCAACCGTACTTATCGGAGCCCGAAACCAGCCGACACACGCTCTAGGCCACCTCCTCCCGGAAGGTACCCCTGGCCCCCTAATTCCCGTCCTTGTTATCATCGAAACAATTAGCCTATTCATCCGTCCCCTCGCACTCGGAGTGCGGCTAACCGCCAACTTAACTGCCGGTCACCTTCTGATCCAACTCATTTCAACAGCCGCCTTCGTACTCCTATCCTCAATACCAGCTGTAGCCTTACTAACATCCAGCGTTCTCGTCCTATTAACCATCCTAGAAGTTGCTGTTGCCATGATTCAGGCCTATGTATTCGTACTCCTCTTATCCCTTTACCTTCAAGAAAACGTCTAATGGCCCACCAAGCACACGCATACCACATAGTTGACCCCAGCCCCTGACCCCTAACAGGAGCAATTGCTGCCCTATTAATAACATCAGGTCTCGCAACCTGATTCCACTTCCAGTCTACAATCCTTATAACACTCGGAACAGCCCTTCTTCTACTCACCATATTCCAATGATGGCGAGACATCGTACGAGAAGGCACATTCCAGGGCCACCACACACCTCCCGTCCAAAAAGGACTTCGCTACGGGATAGTTCTCTTTATCACCTCCGAAGTCTTCTTCTTCCTAGGCTTCTTTTGAGCTTTTTATCACGCGAGCCTCGCACCTACCCCAGAACTCGGGGGCTGCTGACCCCCTGCAGGCATCACCACCCTTGATCCCTTCGAAGTCCCCCTACTTAACACAGCCGTCCTTCTTGCCTCCGGAGTAACAGTTACCTGAGCTCACCACAGCATTATGGAAGGCGAACGGAAACAGGCAGTTCAATCCCTCGCACTAACAATCCTTCTTGGCTTTTATTTTACATTCCTACAAGCCCTAGAATACTACGAAGCCCCCTTCACAATCGCTGACGGCGTGTACGGCTCAACCTTCTTTGTGGCCACCGGTTTTCATGGCCTCCACGTAATTATTGGCTCTACATTTTTAGCCGTTTGTCTTATCCGTCAAATTTTACATCATTTTACATCCGAACACCATTTCGGATTTGAAGCAGCCGCCTGATACTGACATTTCGTAGACGTCGTATGACTATTCCTCTATATCTCAATCTACTGATGAGGATCTTAATCTTTCTAGTACTAAATGTCAGTATAAGTGACTTCCAATCACCCGGTCTTGGTTAAAGCCCAAGGAAAGATAATGAACCTAATTACAACTGTAATTACTATCGCCGCCCTACTCTCCATCGTTCTAGGCATTCTGTCTTTTTGACTTCCTCAAATGACCCCCGATCACGAGAAACTTTCCCCCTTCGAATGCGGTTTCGACCCGATGGGGTCTGCTCGTCTGCCTTTCTCACTCCGATTCTTTCTAGTCGCTATTCTTTTCTTGCTCTTCGATTTAGAAATCGCTCTCCTCTTACCCCTGCCCTGAGGAGACCAATTAACGTCCCCTCTAGTGACCTTCCTGTGAGCCACAGCAGTCCTAGCACTCCTGACCCTAGGCCTAATTTACGAATGACTCCAAGGGGGCCTAGAATGAGCCGAATGGATAATTAGTTTAAGGAAAACCTTTGATTTCGGCTCAAAAACTTGTGGTTAAAGTCCATAATTGCCCAATGACCCCCGTCCACTTTGCCTTCTCATCGGCTTTCATATTGGGGCTGACTGGCCTAGCCTTCCATCGAACCCACCTGCTTTCCGCCCTTCTATGTTTAGAGGGAATAATACTGTCTTTATTCATTGCCCTCTCTCTTTGGACCCTGCAACTAGGCTCTACAAGCTTCTCCGCAGCTCCTATACTCTTACTAACATTCTCAGCCTGTGAAGCAAGCGCCGGACTTGCCTTACTAGTCGCCACCGCACGTACCCACGGTACTAACCACCTACAAAGCCTAAACCTCCTACAATGCTAAAAATTCTAATCCCCACTCTCATGCTTATTCCCACTGCCTGAATAGTCCGCCCCAAATGACTCTGACCCACTACCCTCACACACAGCTTATTAATCGCCCTTATCAGTCTCTCGTGGCTCGCCCACACAACAGAGACAGGCTGGTCTACTCTTAACTTCTACATAGCCACAGATCCCCTATCTACACCTCTCTTAGTACTAACTTGCTGATTACTCCCCCTAATAATCCTTGCAAGCCAAAATCACACAGCCACTGAGCCCCTAGGCCGACAGCGAACCTATTTAACCCTCCTGACATCCCTCCAAATTTTTCTTATCATGGCCTTCGGAGCCACAGAAATCATTATGTTTTACGTCATATTCGAAGCCACTCTCATCCCCACCCTTATTCTCATTACTCGTTGAGGAAATCAAACCGAGCGCCTGAATGCAGGAGTGTATTTTCTCTTTTACACTCTCGCCGGATCTCTCCCCCTGCTTGTTGCCCTTCTCCTACTTCAAAACAGTACCGGCACCCTATCACTTTTAACAGTACAATACTCTGATCCTGTTGAACTCTCATCTTACGCCCACAAACTATGATGAGCAGGCTGCCTTCTCGCATTCCTAGTGAAAATGCCACTGTACGGCGTTCATCTCTGACTCCCCAAAGCACATGTTGAAGCTCCCGTCGCAGGCTCCATGATCCTCGCTGCCGTGCTCCTAAAACTAGGGGGCTACGGAATGATGCGAATAGTTGTTATACTTGAACCTCTAACCAAGGAACTAAGCTACCCCTTCATCGTCTTTGCCCTATGAGGGGTCATTATAACTGGCTCCATCTGTCTTCGTCAAACAGACCTAAAATCCCTTATCGCCTACTCCTCCGTAAGTCACATGGGCTTGGTTGTTGGGGGAATTCTTATCCAAACCCCTTGGGGATTTACTGGGGCCTTAATCCTCATGATCGCCCACGGACTAGCATCCTCCGCCCTCTTCTGCCTCGCCAACACAAACTATGAACGAACCCACAGCCGAACTATGCTTCTAGCCCGAGGTCTACAAATGGCCCTCCCCCTTATAACAGCATGATGGTTTATTGCAAGTCTCGCCAATCTAGCCCTACCCCCACTCCCCAATCTAATGGGCGAGCTAATAATTATCACTTCTTTATTTAACTGATCCTGATGAACCATCATCTTAACAGGAGCCGGAACACTAATTACTGCAAGCTACTCCCTCTATATATTCCTCATGAGCCAACGAGGGCCCCTTCCAGCACACATTATCGCCCTGGACCCTTCCCACACACGGGAACACCTGCTTATAGCCCTTCATCTCCTTCCCCTAGTCCTGCTCATCCTTAAACCTGAGCTAATTTGAGGGTGGGCCTCATGTAGATATAGTTTAACTAAAATATTAGATTGTGATTCTAAAGAAGGAAGTTAAAATCTCCCTATCCACCGAGAGAGGCTCGCCAGCAACGAAGACTGCTAATCTCCGCGACCTTGGTTGGACCCCAGGGCTCACTCGGACAGCTCCTAAAGGATAACAGCTCATCCGTTGGTCTTAGGAACCAAAAACTCTTGGTGCAAATCCAAGTAGCAGCTATGCACCCCACTTCACTAATAATAACCTCGAGCCTAATTATTATTTTTACACTATTAGCCTACCCTGTCCTCTCAACCTTGACCCCTCGTATTCAGCCCTTCGACTGAGCCACTACACACGTCAAGACAGCAGTTAAGCTAGGGTTTTTCGTCAGCCTTCTCCCCCTATTTTTGTTTTTCAACGAGGGGGCCGAAACAATCATCACCTCATGAGCCTGAATAAACACCACGTGCTTTGATATCAGTATCAGCTTTAAATTTGACCACTACTCAATTATCTTTACCCCTATCGCCCTCTACGTAACCTGGTCCATCCTTGAATTCGCATCTTGGTATATGCACGCAGACCCCAACATAAACCGGTTCTTTAAGTACCTCTTAATTTTCCTTATTGCCATAATTACCCTAGTCACAGCAAACAACATATTCCAGTTATTCATTGGCTGAGAAGGAGTAGGCATTATATCCTTCCTTCTCATCGGCTGATGGTACGGCCGGGCTGATGCCAACACCGCCGCCCTTCAAGCCGTTGTTTACAATCGGGTGGGGGATGTCGGGCTCATCTTTGCCATGGCATGAATAGCCATGAATCTCAACTCATGAGAAATACAGCAAATCTTCATAGCCTCCAAAGACTACGACCTGACCTTCCCACTCCTAGGACTAATCCTAGCCGCCACCGGGAAATCCGCCCAATTCGGCCTTCATCCATGGCTTCCCTCCGCCATGGAAGGTCCTACACCGGTCTCTGCCCTACTACACTCAAGCACCATAGTCGTAGCCGGGATTTTTCTCCTCGTTCGCATGAGCCCGCTATTAGAACACAATCAGGTCGCTTTAACCACCTGTCTTTGTTTAGGTGCTCTAACAACCCTTTTTACAGCCACCTGCGCACTGACCCAAAATGACATCAAGAAAATCGTTGCCTTCTCAACATCAAGCCAGCTCGGCCTAATAATGGTCACTATCGGACTTAACCAACCTCAACTTGCTTTCCTGCACATCTGTACCCACGCTTTCTTTAAAGCAATACTTTTCCTCTGCTCAGGCTCCATTATCCACAGCCTAAACGATGAACAAGACATTCGCAAAATGGGCGGCATACATCACCTCGCTCCATTCACCTCTTCTTGTTTAACAATCGGGAGCCTCGCCCTCACCGGAACCCCCTTCCTGGCCGGTTTCTTTTCAAAAGATGCCATCATTGAAGCCCTGAACACATCACACCTAAACGCCTGAGCCCTCACTCTCACCCTCCTCGCCACCTCATTCACGGCCATCTACAGCCTGCGTGTAGTCTATTTCGTGTCCATGGGCCATCCTCGATTCAACTCACTATCCCCAATCAATGAAAATAATCCTGCCGTAATCAACCCCCTCAAACGCTTGGCCTGAGGAAGTATCATTGCGGGCCTTCTAATTACCTCCAACATCACCCCCTTAAAAACCCCGATCATAACTATACCCCCACTGCTTAAGCTAGCGGCCCTTGTCGTCACAATTGCTGGGTTGATCCTCGCCCTAGAACTGGCATCCCTCACAAGCAAACAGTACCAAGCAAGCCCAAACCTGGCTACCCACCACTTCTCCAACATGCTCGGGTTCTTCCCCACCATTATTCATCGTTTCACCCCCAAAGTTAATTTAACCCTCGGTCAAATAATCGCGAGCCAAATAGTAGACCAGACTTGACTTGAAAAAACGGGGCCTAAGGCCATCGCCGCTTCTAGCCTCCCTTTAATCACCACTACCAGCAATACCCAACAAGGCTTAATCAAAACCTACCTAGCCCTGTTCCTTCTTACTCTCACCCTCACCACCCTTCTAACAATTTACTAAACCGCTCGAAGGGTGCCCCGACTTAGACCCCGAGTTAATTCCAACACAACAAACAGCGTAAGAAGCAACACTCACGCACTCATAACTAGCATCCCCCCTCCCGCTGAGTACATGAGCGCCACCCCTCCAACATCCCCTCGAAACGTAGAAAAATCACCAAACTCATCAGCCGGAACTCAGCACGCCTCATATCACCCACCCCACACCGTGCTTGAAATCACCACCACCCCCACAATATACATAACCATGTATAATAAAACAGGGCGGCTTCCTCAACTTTCCGGAAAAGGCTCTGCAGCAAGTGCTGCAGAATACGCAAACACCACTAACATCCCACCCAAATAAATTAAAAATAAGACTAACGATAAAAACGGGCCTCCATAACCCACCAAAATTCCACACCCCATGCCCGCTACAACTACTAACCCTAAAGCAGCAAAATAAGGAGAAGGGTTAGAAGCAACAGCCACTAAACCCAGTACTAATCCCAATAATAACAAAGACATAATATAAGTCATAATTCCTGCCAGGAGTCTAACCAGGACTAATGGCTTGAAAAACCACCGTTGTTATTCAACTACAAGAACCCTAATGGCAAGCCTACGAAAAACTCACCCCCTACTAAAAATCGCAAACAGTGCACTAGTTGACCTCCCCGCCCCTTCGAATATTTCGGTATGATGAAACTTTGGTTCCTTACTTGGCCTCTGCCTAATTGTACAAATTCTAACAGGACTCTTTCTCGCCATACACTACACCTCCGACATTGCAACAGCCTTCTCATCCGTTGGCCACATCTGCCGAGACGTGAACTACGGCTGACTTATCCGTAATCTTCACGCCAACGGTGCCTCTTTCTTCTTCATCTGCATTTACATGCACATCGGACGAGGCTTGTATTACGGCTCCTACCTCTACAAAGAAACTTGAAACGTCGGCGTCGTCCTACTCCTACTAGTAATAATAACCGCCTTTGTCGGATACGTACTTCCCTGAGGACAAATGTCCTTCTGAGGTGCCACAGTCATTACCAATCTCCTTTCTGCGGTCCCCTATATTGGCAACGCCCTAGTTCAATGAATTTGAGGGGGCTTCTCAGTAGACAACGCCACACTGACCCGGTTCTTTGCTTTCCACTTCCTTTTCCCCTTCGTCATTGCAGGTGCAACCCTAATCCACCTCCTCTTTCTACACGAAACCGGCTCTAACAACCCCCTAGGTTTAAATTCAGACGCAGACAAAGTCTCCTTCCACCCATACTTCTCGTACAAAGATCTTCTAGGCTTTGCAGCCCTACTCATCGCCCTCACAACCCTCGCCTTATTTTTCCCCAATCTTCTAGGAGACCCAGATAATTTTACCCCCGCTAACCCCTTAGTAACTCCTCCACACATCAAACCGGAATGATACTTCCTATTCGCCTACGCCATCCTGCGATCAATCCCCAACAAACTTGGCGGGGTCTTAGCCCTGCTAGCTTCCATTCTGGTGCTCATGTTAGTACCCATCCTTCATACGTCCAAACAACGAGGTCTAACCTTCCGCCCCATTGCTCAGTTCCTATTTTGAACCCTTATCGCAGACGTCGCTATCCTCACATGAATCGGAGGCATGCCCGTAGAACATCCCTACATCATCATTGGCCAAATTGCATCTGTCCTCTACTTTTCTCTTTTCTTAGCCCTACTTCCACTCGCTGGTTGGGCCGAGAACAAGGCCTTACGACTATCCTGCAATAGTAGCTCAGCGTTAGAGCACCGGTCTTGTAAGCCGGACGCCGGAGGTTAAATTCCTCCCTACTGCTCAAAGAAAGGAGATTTTAACTCCCACCCCTAACCCCCAAAGCTAGGATTCTAAACTAAACTATTCTTTGATTCGTTCAACCCCCGTAACATGTCTGTCTAATGTCTGTCTAATGTCTGTCTAATGTCTGTCTAATGTCTGTCTAATGTCTGTCTAATGTCTGTCTAATGTCTGTCTAATGTCTGTCTACATGTATGTATTATACCCATTAACTTCTATTAACCATGTCTGTCTACATGTATGTATTATACCCATTAACTTCTATTAACCATGTCTGTCTACATGTATGTATTATACCCATTAACTTCTATTAACCATGTCTGTCTACATGTATGTATTATACCCATTAACTTCTATTAACCATGTCTGTCTACATGTATGTATTATACCCATTAACTTCTATTAACCATGTCTGTCTACATGTATGTATTATACCCATTAACTTCTATTAACCATGTCTGTCTACATGTATGTATTATCACCACTAAGTTATATTAAACAGTAATTAATACATGTATGTATTATCACCACTAAGTTATATTAAACAGTAATTTATCATGTAAGTATTTCTCCCCATTAATTTTACACTAATCCATTTCTCTGGTGTTCAAGGATATTAAATGGATACGCTCCCTAATTGGTACAATTTGCATCTATGTTTAAGCATGATACTAAGCGGTCACAAAGCATATAATTAAGTTTTACACTCTAATAATAAGGATAAACGAAATTGAAGATCTAATACTTATACTCATAAGTTAAGTTACACGTTTTTCCACCCTGTATACTTCACAAAATTCGATACAGTAAGAACCTACCATCAGTTGATTGCTTAATGATAACGGTTATTGAAGGTGAGGGACAAGTATTCGTGGGGGTTTCACAGGGTGCACTATTCCCGGCATTTGGTTCCTACTTCAGGGCCATTGATTGATATTATTCCTCACACTTTCATCGACGCTGACATAAGTTAATGTTGGGGAACATCCCCGAGATGACCCAGCATGCCGGGCATTCTCTCCAGCGAGCAAGGGGTTCTCTTTTTTTTTTTCCTTTCCTCTGGCATTACAGAGCGCACACGGTAATAACTAACAAGGTATGAACATTTATCTCGTTAGGCAAGTAAATATTGTGAGTGATAAAAGACTTTATAAGAAGAATTGCATACGTGTATATCAAGAGCATATATAATGAGATTTCCCCTGAGAGATCCCTGATATCGCCCTTGGTTTCCTCGCGTTAAACCCCCCTACCCCCCTAAACTACTGAGATCACTAAGACTCCTGAAAACCCCCCGGAAACAGGAAAACCCCTAGGTAGCTTATTCGGGCCTAAAATATGCTTATTTACACTATTAAAATAATGCAAAT